CATTTCTATTGGATAAACCTTGTTTATTTCAATCAGAAATAATTCTATCATTGATGTATTTTCAATTCAAGATGAATAGATATAGCCCATATCTATTTTATCTCTCCCTTTCATTTTTACAGTGTGATTTGTAATACTGTAACGTTCGATATTCATTCTTTTTTTTTTCGTCCTATCTCCTCCTTTTCAAAATGAAACTAGAATAATGTCTCAATCTAATTTAGATTGTATCTTTATCCTTATCTTATTCTTTTCTTAGGACCGATCCGCTATAATGAAATTAACATAATTTACTATCTATAACTAACTGCTTTAGTTAAGCTTTAAGAAAGATTCCATTTATTCTAATTAGAATTTCCAATTGAATTTGATATGATCATATATTATGATTATGATTGATGAAATATTTTTTAATAATTTTTTTAATATATTATATTATATATATATTTTTTTATATTTTAATTATTTCTAAAAAGAACTTAGCTTAGAACTTCTAACGTCTAGCTATAGAACTCTATTAATTAGTTTAGTTCATATGAAATTAATAGCTAAGATCGGACATTTTCCGGAATTCCTATACAATCTTTCTATTTGTTACGCTATTTTTCTCTTATGCGAGCCCGCTTAGCTCAGAGGTTAGAGCATCGCATTTGTAATGCGATGGTCATCGGTTCGACTCCGATAGCCGGCTTTTTCTCTATCTATTTTTCCGAGATTGATAATCTCTCCTTTTCTTCAAATGAAATGTTGGATCAGCGATCTATTATGTCGTGGTAACTTGCAACTATTAATAAAAATGGATTAGAGCAATTAGATCTCTACAGAACAAATCATCAAACGGAGCCTCAACTTCCTATATATATATATATACAAAAAAAAATATATATATACAAAAAATCCAGATGTTGATACAATTCATTTTTTTTTTGTAGTACTTCATCAGTCGATTTTGCTTTGTTTATCCTTTAGTTCAGTTTTAATTTCGATTTATTGTGTAAAATGAAATTTCAATAAAAAAAAAAGGAGTCTTTATGTCTCGTTACCGAGGACCTCGTTTTAAAAAAATACGCCGTCTGGGAGCTTTACCAGGACTAACTAGTAAAAGACCTAGATCCGGAAGTGATCTTAAAAACCAATTGCGTTCTGGGAAAAAATCGCAATATCGTATTCGTCTAGAAGAAAAACAGAAATTGCGTTTTCATTATGGTCTGACAGAGCGACAATTACTTAGATATGTACATATCGCTGTAAAAGCCAAAGGGTCAACGGGTCAGGTTTTACTACAACTACTTGAAATGCGTTTGGATAACATCCTTTTTCGATTGGGTATGGCTTCGACCATCCCCGGAGCCAGGCAATTAGTTAACCATAGACATATTTTAGTTAATGGTCGTATAGTGGATATACCAAGTTATCGTTGCAAACCCCGAGATATTATTACTGCGAAGGATAACCAAAGATCAAAAGGTCTGATTCAAAATTATATTGCTTCATCCGCCCATGAGGAATTGCCAAAACATTTGACTATTGACTCATTCCAATATAAAGGATTAGTAAATCAAATAATAGATAGTAAATGGATCGGTTTGAAAATAAATGAGTTGTTAGTCGTAGAATATTATTCTCGTCAGACTTGAACCTAACAAAATTAAGAAAGAAAGGTTCATAGAATTTTGTCCCCTTTTCGCCGAACTAAATAGATCTAAGGGCCTTAATCCATCCGCATTTTTTCACCTATCCCAAATGGATCAACAGTAGGATTTTTTTTTTCTTTTTTGCTCTTTCCTATTTTATAACCACAGTAATTAGGAATAGAGAATCTCTATCAAATAAGGGTCTTATTGCTGGAATAATGGTTTCAATTGTTATTTGATTTGATACATTGTGGTCGCTAACGTTGGTGAATTAACAGAAACGGAAAGAGAGGGATTCGAACCCTCGGTAAACAAAAGCCTACATAGCAGTTCCAATGCTACGCCTTGAACCACTCAGCCATCTCTCCTACATAATCTTATTATTGACCAGAAACTGAGTGAATAGCGAGTTATTCATATTACTGCAGTACAGGTACGACCGATCACTAGTTCCATAGGAAGAATTCCTTTCCCATTTAATATTTCTCAACAAAAACTTCTCTCATTCATCAGCTACCCCACGGATCTATTCCAAATTTTGGAATCGTCCCATGCCATGGATTTTGATATTTCGATTGTATGGCGTGGTGTATACACGTTATGCAAACAGAAGGTATGGTTACTCTACTCTATTTTTTCATGGAATGATTATTCCATTCTTTTTTCTCTTTGGATCATAACCAAATCAAAACTTCTCGAGTTATCAGAATTCGTAGTAAAATAAAGTCCTTGGTTATTTAACTTAGATGAAATAGTAATAGTTCCGCTCATTGGTATACTACAAAAATGGGAATGAAATCAATCTGATTCCAATATCTCATATCTTTCCCAAACAAAAGGGGACAATTTAAGCGGAAAGCCCATAT